TTAGTTAAAATGAAATTAAAATGATTCTAAGATTACTGTTCGCTCTAAAATAGAAAATAGATTCGATACAATAAAAAAAAATGATAAAAATAAGAAGAATTTTCTAATTTGATTCCATAATGATTCGAAAAGAGTTTCATTTTAAAAACGAAATTACACGACCCAGTTCTTATTATTCGTTTATAAGTTGAGTTGAAAAATGATCCAAGAATGCATTCGCTGATTGCAAACGTGGTATGGGTAGATGTTACAGATGATGAATCAATTTATTTTTATACAGTTGTGATGTGACTTTTTCCTTGTTAGTGCTGTCTATAATGATAGATGAATCAAAAACTTTCAATTGGTATTTTTGTTTCTCTCCTATTTTGCAAAAAAGTAAACTCAGGTAAGTACTTTTTTATAAACATATGTATAAAAAGAACATATTTCATTTAGCTCCTTAATGCTTACCATAACTAGTTATTTCGGTTTTCTACTAACGGCTTTAACTATAACCTCAGCTCTATTTATTGGTCTGAGCAAGATACGACTTATTTGAAATTAAGTGCACAATTCATAAAAGTAAATCTTTCCGCAAACTTCTGCGTATTTCTAGTTACTTGCCGTGTTAATTGTCAATTATTGGTCATTGAGATTCATGGTAATTCGGATTAATATTTAGGTATAGATATTACCTCTTTTTTCTCCTTTCAAACAAATTGAAATGATTGAAGTTTTTCTATTTGGAATCGTGTTAGGCCTAATTCCTATTACTTTGGCTGGATTATTTGTAACTGCATATTTACAATACAGGCGTGGCGATCAGTTGGACCTTTGATTAATTAACATCTCTTTTTTTTATTGACCTCCTCCTTTCTTTAATATCCAGGAGGTCAAATTAAGATTCCTGTTCCAGTTAGTGTTTCAGTCGAATTCGATCGAAGAAGATCTGAATCACGCTCTGTAGGATTTGAACCTACGACATCGGGTTTTGGAGACCCGCGTTCTACCGAACTGAACTAAGAGCGCTTTTTTCTGATAAAATATAAGACTGTAAAGAAAAGGATTGGCCCCAATACATCTTGTATGCATACACTATATGGTATCATAAGAATGATAGATTCTATATGATATGTCCAATGTGAATTGATCTCAAAAAATCCCTCATTACTGCTCAAAAGAGCAGTAATAGGTAGGGATGACAGGATTTGAACCTGTGACATTTTGTACCCAAAACAAACGCGCTACCAAGCTGCGCTACATCCCTTCCATTGGTCTACAGTGTCATTGTAGAGAATTCCTGTCTTGGTTTCCACATCGTTATCGCCTCTATTAAAATCTAGAATTTTTATGTCCATTTCGTCTTTTTGGTCTCATTTAACATATAATAATAGTAAAAAACTTCTATCTATATGAAATATGGAACGGAACCCCTAGGAAAAATAAATGAGTTGGGCAATATTGGGGAAGAAAAGGACGTTTTTTTCTGTATAAAAAAAGTAAATCTTTTTATTGAATGATTGTACATTTCAATATGTATTATCTTCTGTATTACAAATTACAATAAAATGAAGGAGTTTTTTCAATGAGAGATCTACAAACATACCTTTCTGTGGCACCGGTACTAAGTACTCTATGGTTCGTTTCTTTGGCAGGTTTATTGATAGAGATTAATCGTTTTTTCCCGGATGCGTTGACGTTCCCCTTTTTTTCATTCTAGTTATTGAAGTGGGAAGGAATAAAGAAGATTAGAGATACAATTAAATAGCAGCCCCCCTCTTTTCTCTTTTTTCCCTTTTTAGAATTAGAATAAGGGAGGAAAGAGAAAGAATAAAAGTGCATTCAACAGCTGGGAGATTTGGGCTCAGGTTGGAATTAAATTAATATGAAATTTCTCTGTATTAAACTTCTATGGAAGTCGAATAGAAACTCTGGTTCTAGGGAAAGAGTATTATACAAGATACTTCTATGAAATACTGTACTGTGATTTGAAATATAGTTTAGAAATCTTTCTATCTTATTTCCTATATTGGTTTTAGTGAAATCTTGCATAAGAAGATAGCAAGTTACAAATTCAATTTTTTTCCTTCCTTTCTTCTTTTTCGTTTCGGATTGAAAGAGGAAGAGTTGAGTAAATGAAAAATCCAAAGGAGGTTCATGGCCAAGGGTAAAGATGTGCGAATACCGGTTCTTTTGGAATGTACCGCTTGTGTTCGAAACGGTGTTAATAAGGAATCAACGGGCATTTCCAGATATATTACTCAAAAGAACCGGCACAATACTCCTAATCGATTGGAGTTGCTAAAATTCTGTCCATATTGTAACAAACATACGATTCACGGGGAGATAAAGAAATAGATCGAAGCGAGTACCTGCGCTCTTATCTTACAAGGAAAGGGAAAAAATGACATTATATATATAACAAAATATTTAACATAGTTAAAGATAATTATAAACAAACCAAATCCTATTTATTTATTCTAATTAGAGATACGGCTGAAATAGGATTTTAGGGATAAGAAATAAACTAACCAAACCATGGATAAATCCAAGCGAACTTTTCTAAAATCCAAGCGATCTTTTCGTAGGCGTTTGCCCCCGATCCAATCGGGGGATCGAATTGATTATAAAAACATGAGTTTAATTAGTCGATTTATTAGTGAACAGGGAAAAATATTATCTAGACGAGTGAATAGATTGACCTTGAAACAACAACGATTAATTACTATTGCTATAAAACAAGCTCGTATTTTATCTTTGTTACCTTTTCTTAATAATGAGAAACAATTTGAAAGAACCGAGTCGACCACTAGAACTCCTAGTCTTAGAGCCAGAAAAAGATAGGTTTACTCTTTCTTCACTTGAATTCAAATCCCCATCCGAACTCAAAAGCGGATTGGTCTTTTGTTGGAAAAATCCAAGAATCCGAATTGAATTCTCGTGTCGTAAGAAAAAAAATAATAATCTGGGAAGAAGAAATTTTTTTATTGAACGTGTTGATTCATATTTATTTTGACTACTTTCTCATATTTTATCATATTCTATTCATTCATTTTTATTCGACCTTCCCGGAGTTCATTCTCCGGGCAACTCCGTTTAACCGGTGGATTCCTTCCAACTTACTTCTTTTATGATCTCATTGGAAATCATATAAAGACAATTCCTATTTGAGATAGCTATTTGTGCAAGTATTTTACGATTAAGAATCAACTGTCTCTTGTACAGATCATTTATTAACCTACTATAACTATAGCATACCCCCCTTTCACGAATTGCTGCATTTATTCGAGTGATCCACAAACGACGAAAATTAATTTTTTGCTTATCCCTATCCCGATGAGCCGAAACCAAAGCTCTTATTTTTTGTTGAGTAATAGTTCGAGTAAGTCTTGAATGAGCCCCCCGAAAGCTTGATGCAAATAAACGAATTTTTGTTCTACGTCTCCGAGCGATATATCCCCGTCTAATTCTGGTCATTGAATAAATGAAACTTTAACGAATAACTAATAGATTTCCTTTCTTTCAGTTATTCTTTTGCCCCTTTCCTAGTATATTAATAACAAAACGGATTTTTCCAATGTATAAACTAAAAATTCCAATGGCTTTGGCTACTATAACCTTCCCAACCACGATTTTTTTCTAGGCATTTCACCTCGAAATACGATATACTAGGTATTAAAAAAAAAATAGCATGATAAATAAATAGTGGATTCCATCGTTTCTATGGTTACTTCTTAAACGGTGAGGTCTTCTCTATACACCGGAGCCTTTACTTCATTTAATCAATGTTATTGCTAACTTGTATAGTTCACATTCTTCGGCTCTACCCATAAATTATCCAGTAATAGGTCTTTCACAACGAGCTCTACCTATACAGTAACGGTATTTAATTATGAAAGTTGGCTGGGTAGCTGACCCTGTTAGTCCGTTCTTGCAAGAGGGGTTTATGTTAACTAAGATTTCCTCCGCTTAATGGATAACCATTTGCTACCAATGGAGAATTGCTTCTCATCTTGAATTGAGGTGAGTGGTTTTACACCAATAGAAACCATAAATTTCATACAAAATAAAAGGAATATGATCAATTTTATTATCTTTTTAGATAATTATCTTTTTAGATAATAAAAAAGAAATGTAGTTCATTTTTCCGTTCTATCCTATTTGATCATTTATATTTGAACATTGTTCTCTTTCCTTTGTTCTAGTTCATGATCTGAACGAGTCGCACATACACCCTAGTACATGTTCCTCGACGCTGAGGGCATCCCCGAAGTGCGGGGGATTTTGTGACATTTCTAATTGGCTGTCTTGTATTTCTAATAAGTTGTTTAATCGTTGGCATGTTGAATCATATACATAATGGGCTGGTTTAGATCGATCCTAACCGGATGATTATGAATTACTTTTATTTAATAGAATAGGAAATAAAAATAATTCATCATAGAATATTAAAATGAAACTCGGCAGGGTTAATTTTAAATTACGAATTGACGCGAAATCCAGGCTATTGTCATTCAACTGCTACAAGATCAACAATTCCATAAGCTTGGGCCTCTGTTGCTGACATAAAAACATCTCTTTCCATGTCTTCGGATACAACCCATAAGGGTTTGCCCGTTCTTTGTACATAAACCCTTGTCAGGGTTTCACGTAGTTTCAGCAGTTCTCCCACTTCCAGGATGAATTCTCCCGTTGCTACTTCAGAAAAAGAACCAGCAGGTTGATGGATCATTACCCTGATGATATAAGATAATAAAAGGTTTCTCTAGATGAGGGGAAGATAAAAGAAAGATAAAAGAATAACAAGAAAAAAAAAAGATAGAATCGAACAACCGTACGGGCATTATGCATTGCATACGGCTCTACAATAAAATTGACCCTTACCTTCAAAAAAAAAAAATAGGATCGATCAGACCCCGATAGGTAAATGATCAAATTACCACCCTTCCTTTCGGAGGAATTCAAAAATACTATGATGGCTCCGTTGCTTTATATATTTATTATATTTTTTTGTCTGT